TCAATGTATTATTCCTTAAATACATGTATATCTTAAATTCTATTTAAATAGTTTTTATTTGAATCTTTTTATTCGCGAGGAGCTGGATGAGAAGAAACTCTCACGTCCGGTTCTGTAGTAGAGATGGAATTGAGAAACAACCATCAACTATAACCCCAAAAGAACCAGATTCCGTAAACAACATAGAGGAAGAATGAAGGGAATATCTTATCGAGGTAATCATATTTGTTTCGGTAAATATGCTCTTCAGGCACTTGAACCCGCTTGGATCACATCTAGACAAATAGAAGCCGGGCGACGAGCAATGACACGAAATGCACGTCGTGGTGGAAAAATATGGGTACGTATTTTTCCCGACAAACCAGTTACAGTAAGACCCACAGAAACACGTATGGGTTCGGGGAAAGGATCCCCTGAATATTGGGTAGCTGTTGTTAAACCTGGTCGAATACTTTATGAAATGGGCGGAGTAACAGAAAATATAGCCAGAAAAGCTATTTCAATAGCGGCGTCCAAAATGCCTATACGAACCCAATTCATTATTTCGGGATTAAGAATGTAGAACCAAAGGAAATAGGTCTTGGGAATGAAAAAATCGAAGGTTTCTTTTTTTGGACAAACAATATTTCTTTTTATTTTTTCTTCGCCCTTTGCATTGAAAGAACAGATAAAAAAAAAATGATATGATTCAACCTCAGACCCATTTGAATGTAGCGGATAACAGCGGGGCTCGAGAATTGATGTGTATTCAAATCATAGGAACCAGCAATCGCCGATATGCTCATATTGGTGACGTTATTGTTGCTGTGATCAAAGAAGCAGTACCAAATATGCCCCTAGAAAGATCAGAAGTAGTAAGAGCTGTAATTGTACGTACCCGTAAAGAACTCAAACGTGACAACGGTATGATAATACGATATGATGACAATGCTGCAGTTGTCATTGATCAAGAAGGAAATCCAAAAGGAACTCGAGTTTTTGGTGCGATCGCCCGGGAATTGAGACAGTTAAATTTTACTAAAATAGTTTCATTAGCTCCCGAGGTATTATAAAACGAAACCGTGATATGGTTATAGTAGGGTATTTGAAAGAAATAGATTAAGATTCATTAGTAGATTGTGTATCACGCATATACCTTTAATAATTCATATTCATAAATAAATAAGTAAAAAAAAAAAAGAAAAACATGTCGATTATATCAAAATTCGGAGGCACAAATAATTTTAGTTCATCATGGGTAGGGACACTATTGCTGACGTAATAACCTCTATACGAAATGCTGACATGGATAGAAAAAGAGTGGTTCGAGTAGCATCTACTACTATTACCGACAACATTGTTAAAATACTTTTACGAGAAGGTTTTATCGAAAACGTGAGGAAACATCGGGAAAGCAACAAATATTTTTTGGTTTTAACCCTGCGACATAGAAGGAATAGGAGAAGACCCTATAGAAATCTTTTAAATTTAAAACGGATCAGTCGACCGGGTTTACGAATCTATTCTAACTATCAACGAATTCCTAGAATTTTAGGTGGGATGGGGATTGTAATTCTTTCTACTTCTCGAGGTATAATGACAGACCGAGAGGCTCGCCAAGAAGGAATCGGTGGAGAAATTTTGTGTTATATATGGTAATCCTTCTGATATCTGAATTGGATCCGAAACTTACTATTTGTGAAAAAAAAAAGAGAAAGGGCGGGTTGTCTAATATCGTTCCTCCTCCATTAGTTGATACTTCAAGGAGGTTTTACCTGGAATGAAAGAACAAAAATGGATTCATGAAGGTTTAATTACTGAATCGCTTCCCAATGGTATGTTCCGGGTTCGTTTAGATAATGAGGATCTGATTCTAGGTTATGTTTCAGGCAAGATCCGACGTAGTTTTATACGGATACTGCCAGGAGATAGAGTCAAAATTGAAGTCAGTCGTTATGATTCAACCAGAGGGCGTATAATTTATCGACTCCGCAACAAGGATTCGAAGGATTAGGGGGTTTTTCAACTTCAACATCCCCTTCCGTAGGAATACAATTCGAGATTCAAAATTTTAAGAAACTTATTTTCTTCCAAGAAGTAGATTCAGAATTAAGGCAAGGAATGGCAAATATGAAAATAAGGGCTTCTGTTCGTAAAATTTGTGAAAAATGTCGACTAATCCGTAGGCGGGGACGAATTATAGTAATTTGTTCTAACCCAAGACATAAACAAAGACAAGGATAATCTTTCTAAAAGAGACTCTCTAAAAGACCCGATGTACAAATAAACATAAAGGATCTGTTTTGACATGAAATGGATATATCCATATATCTCTGACTCATATTTATGAGATGATAAAATATGGCAAAAGCTATACCAAGAATTGGTTCACGTAGAAATGCACGTATTGGTTCACGTAAGAATGCACGTAGAATACCAAAAGGGGTTATTCATGTTCAAGCAAGTTTCAATAATACCATTGTGACTGTTACAGATGTACGGGGTCGGGTAGTTTCTTGGT